ATGAATTTTCTAGGATATTATTAAAGATCTTATCGAAAACTTACAGCAGCTTGCCAAACAAAGGCTAAGAGAAAAAAAAACAAAGGTATGACTGGCATAAAATCTACGATTGGATTCAAAAAAGCATAGGCCTCAGGCAATTTGCCTAAGAAAAAACTACTCGAATAAAGGGCAGAATTAAGACAGATCAAACTAAAGATATTAAGCATAACAGACATTTTGTTCTTGCAGATAATTGCATTTTGATTGAATTATGGATATAAGGAAAAAGTAAGTAAGGTAGACAAAAAAATCCTTCTTTAAACCCACCCAATCAAAAATCTTCTCATTCTCAATGAGAATATAGAAGAAATCATATTTTCATACAATATCTTAATTGAATTATATGTAATGATCAATAAATTCAGTTAAGTTATCTACCTACACTTAGCAAAAGCACAGGAATCTATTCTATAGATATTTGGACTGCAGTTGACAAACAACCAATACTAATAATAACTACTAATATATAGTATATTTTCTTTATCTTTAATATTCTTTATTAATATTAATTATTAGTCTTGACTAGAAATGGGGCGTGGCCAAGTGGTAAGGCAACGGGTTTTGGTCCCGTTATTCGGAGGTTCGAATCCTTCCGTCCCAGAGCATATCCAATCTAAAAATTGTTTTGAACAAATATCCAAATGTCAAATAGACAAATATATATTTAAGGATGGGTACGTTTTGAATCGAGATAATAAAGAATCTATTCTGTAAGTAAAGTAAATAAGGGAGCCCCCCCTTTTTATTTATTATTTTCTGTATATCTCTTAATTCATCCTAAACAATAGGAAGTTCTTGGTGAATTCATTAGTCAATAGAGTGAACTATCTTAATAGTAATGAGTTAGGCTAAAAAAAAGAGCAAGGGAAGGTATAAATTTTAATATCTGTGCTTGCTCGAATCTTATTAATAGATAGTCATGTAACTGATTCGTTTTCTTTGAATCTCATTTTTAGGTACTTTTGTTTGGACCTAATGAAGAATAGAAAATCTATGTAACGGTTGAGACATAATTGAAAATTTTATTCATTTTATAGAAAAATATAGAATTTAATAAATATTTGGAATGATTCCCTATTAAAAATAGTTTAATCTTCGATACTCAAAAAGTAGAAAATAGGACAACCTATTACAACCTATCTTATTAAGTTAAGTCACTTGAAGATGCAGATTTCATTTCTTCGTGTTATTTTTCTATTCATGTATGTTAAAGAGGGGGTCTTGCTAAGACTTCTTCAGAAAAGAATAATCTTTATTATTTACCCGTATATAGAGAAGAAAAGTGCATAGATTACAATATCTATGCACCATATATGCACCATATTGAACCAATGACTATTCATGATTCCATGATTGAATCAACTCCATGCCGCTTCTAAATTAGAGGAATGTTATGGTAAAACTTCGTTTGAAACGATGTGGTAGAAAGCAACGTGCGACTTGAAAGACATGATCCGCTGTGGATTCTTACATCCACCATTTTATATAGGAATGAAGGTGCTCTTCGCTCGACATCATTTGTTCTGTTCCACAGGAACCTCTCTTTTTGTTGGGTTGTAATGTAAATAGTGCATGATGAAGCTCGAGTAAAAAAGAAAGTATTCATTTCTCGGGGCAAGGATCTAGGGTTAAAATCAATAAATTGAACAACTTCGTAAATATATCTTAGATATAGAAATCGAAAGAATCCACTTCGAGCAAGTTTCCAATTCAAAAGGACATTTTGTTGATCAAACTTTTTTGATACAAAGTGTATCACTCGGAATCAGTCGTCCACAGGATTCTTGAAATCACAAAAAAAGGTATGTTGCTGCCATTTTGAAAGGATTAAGAAACACCGAAGTAATGTCTAAACCTAATGATTTAAAATAAAACAAAGATAAAGGATTCTAGAACAAGGAAACACCATTTTAATTGTCTCAATAACGGAAAAAGAATATAAATAGATTTGAAACGAGACAAACAAAAAAAGGGGGTAAAGACTACTCAATAAAGATTTTTCTTTGAACTATTTGACAGTTAGCCAACTTGAGTTATGAGTACGAATGAACGGTTTCCTTTTTTAAGAATATAAGAATAAGAAGGAAGAAGAAAAGGGTGAATGGAATTAAATAAGAGTCTAATTCATTTGTCATTTATTTGAATTCCATACACAGACAAAACTTCAAACCAAATCATTTTATCTTGAGCCGTACGAGGAAAAAACTTCCTATACGTTTCTCGGGGGGGTATTGTTCATCTATATCTATATCTATCCCAATGAGCCGTCTATCGAATCGTTGCAATTGATGTTCGATCCCGAAGAGAAGGAAAAGATCTTCAGAAACTGGGTTTTTATGATCCGATAAAGAATGAAACTTATTTAAACGTTCCTTCTATTCTATACTTCCTTGAAAGGGGTGCTCAACCTACAGGAACTGTTCGGGATATTTTAAAGAAGAAGGGGCTTTTTAAGGAACTTCGCCTTAATCAAACGGAATTCAATTAAGGAAATACAAAAAAATTAAGGGGGGATACAAAAAAAATAATATATAAGTTACTACCCCCCCTTTTCCGCTCTATCCATATCATCGATTTATTTTATCATTATATATCCTTACTTCATCCTTACTTCTACTCAATCCTATGTTTTAGAATGACAAAACTTTCTTTTTTAAAAAAACGTGGACATTCCCTTCAATTGGTTAGTTTCATTGGAATTCTACTAATAAAAAAGGAATCAAGTTTGCTTATTCCACTTAGATGGATTGACTATATTATTCATTATGGATAAAAGAAATCCGATATTTTTTTCATTTCACTTCTTACTTTTTATTTATTTTATACTTTTTATATCTGTGTAGGTTAGAATTAGATATATGGTGCCAGTCTAACACAAGTTCTTATTTAATTTAATTAAAATTAATATATTAAAAAATATATTAAATATGAATTTGAAATAAAATTAGAAAAATTCTATTTTGAGTTTTTTCCATTGTATTCTTTTTTTGTCAACATTTATATTGACAACAGTGTATCGAACAAATATAATTCATCGTGATAAATGAAGTGGATCTTTTTATTTCTGGCCCATAGGTTTCGGTTTTACTTTCATTTCAAGTGGTGGGTCCTTTAATATTTAATACAAGGATACTAAAGAATACAAGGATACTAAAGAGTCCTTTTTATTGAAATCTTATTGAAAAAGTAGATAATCTAAAAAAAGAGGGGTCTATTTTGCATTTATCTATACTTTTTATACTTTTTCTCTTTTTTAATTTATTTTGATTGTATCTACACATTTTTTATTTTGGGGTTGCTAACTCAACGGTAGAGTACTCGGCTTTTAAGTGCGGCTAAGATCTTTTACACATTTGGATGAAGGGAAGGATTCGTCCATACCATCGGTAAAGTTTGTAAGACCACGACTGATCCTGAAGAAAGGGAATGAATGGAAAAAAGAGCAGGTCGGAGCAACGGATAGTTCTGAGAATATTTGATTTTGATCGGGCTAAAACCTTATTGGAATTCTTGGAAGGAACAAAATGAAGTTGGGTCGAATTAATAAATGGATAAGGCTCTAGGGCTTCAATTTCAATTCATTATAATTATAATAGGGAAAGAAAAAGTAACGGGCTTTTCTTCTTGATTTGAATAATTCCCCATCTAATTACATGTTAAAAATAGATTAGTACCTGATGCGGGAAAAGCTTTCCCCCCATGAGTGGATTCTCTTTTTTTTGATTTCTTTCTGTTAATGAATCCTAATTATTGCCATTCCCTAATATAGAATGGAGATGTGTGTGTAGAAGAAGCAGTATGTTGATAAAGACAGTTTTTTCCAAAATCAAAAGAGCGATTAGGTTGAAAAAAATAAAGGATTTCTAACCATCTTGTTTTATTAGACTATAACATAGTCTAATGAACATAGACTAATGAAATGGAAAAAAGAGGGTAGAGAATCTGTTGGTAAGTTTATCTGTCTCCGAGGTATCTATTTTTAGATAATACCTTGTTTTTACTGTATCGCACTATGTATCATTTCATAATCCTCCCAATCTTCTACTTTTGGTTCAAATAGAATTTCAAATGGAGGAACTTCAAAGATATTTACAGCTAGATAGATCTCAACAACACGACTTTCAATATCCACTTATACTTCAAGAGTATATTTATGCACTTGCTCATGATCATGATTTAAATCAATCAATTTTTTTAGAAAATTCAGGTTATGACAAGAAATCTAGTTTACTAATTGTGAAACGTTTAATTACTCGAATGTATCAACAGAATTTTTTTTTTATTTCTGTTAAAAATTCTAACAAAAATCAAATTTTCGGGCGCAACAAAAATTTGTATTATCAAATAATATCCGAGGGATTTTCATTTATTGTCGAAATACCTTTTTCTCTACGACTAATATCCGTTCTAGAACTAGAACGGAAAAAGACATTCCAATCTCATAATTTACGATCAATTCATTCAATATTTCCTTTTTTAGAGGACAATCTTTCACATTTAAATTGTGTGTTAGATATACTAATACCCCACCCTGTCCATCCGGAAATCCTGGTTCAAACTCTTCGTTTTTGGGTAAAAGATGCCTCTTCTTTGCATTTATTACGATTCTTTCTACACGAGTATTGGAATACTTTTATTATCCTAAAGAAAACTAGCTCTTCTTTTTCAAAAATAAATCAAAGATTCTTCTTCTTCTTATATAATTCTCATGTATATGAATACGAATCCCTTTTTTTCTTTCTCCGCAAACAATCTTCTCATTTACAATCAACATCTTCTGGAATCTTTCTTGAACGAATCTATTTCTATGGAAAAATAGAGCGTCTTGTAGAAGTCTTTTCTAAAGATTTTCAAAGTAATCTTTGGTTGTTTAAGGATCCGTTCGTGCATTATGTTAGGTATCAAGGAAAATCCCTTTTGGCTTCAAAAGAAACTTCTTTTTTAATAAAGAAATGGAA